TTCTGTCGATCCTTTCGGGTTGAGACCACATAGAATAATGATATTGCCATAAATGAAGAAAATAAGATTTCCATTTATTAATGAGAATAGGCGGATTATTTGAAAAAATAATGAATTTTCCTTGATATCTAACATAATGCATAAAAGGATCTTTGCATAACTCCAAGATGTCTTGAAATTCACTATGAATAAACACTTTCACAAGATTTTTGATTTTTCGAAAAAAATATATTCGTTGAAAAAAGAATCCAGAAAATTGTGAACATAAATGAAAAGATTGATTACGCAGAAAAAAAAATATGTATTCATATTCACATATATGAATATTATATAGGAACAAGAAGAATCTTGGATTGGTTTTTGAAAAGAAACCATTCTTTGGAAGAAGAAACCTATTCCAATTACAATACTCATAGAGAAAGAAACGTAAGAAATGCAAAGAAGAGGCATCCTTCAACCAGTAACGTAGGGTTTGCACCAAGATCTCTAGATGGATGTGATAGGATATTAGTCCATTTGACACAAAATCTAAATGGGACAATTTGTCCTCTAAAAAAGAAAATATTGAATGAATTGATCGCAAATTACGAAATTGATCGACCCCTTTACTTTCTAAGGAAAATAGGAATCGAAAAGAAAATGGAATTTCCACCGTGACTGAAAATGCCTCAGATAGAATCTGCGAATACAAATTCTTGTTGTAAGCAAAGAACCTATTTTGTCTAGAATCAGTATCAAAAATAATCAACGGATTCTGTTGATACAGTCGAATAATTAAACGTTTAACAATTATTGAACTAATTCGTTTGTCATAACTGACATTTTCGAACCAAATAGATCTAATTGATCTCTTTAAAACATGATGAGCAAGTGTATAAATATACTCCTGAAAAAAGAGTGGGTATAGGAAGTTGTGTTGCCAAGATCTATTTAAGTCTAAATATCCTTGAAATTGATCCATTGAAAATTGGCAAAAAAAAAAAAAATAGAAAGAAGGCCATTTATTGACTATGAAATGATATATAGTGCGATGCAGTCAAAACCAAAGTGTTATAGTAAGGAGATACTCTATATCTCGGGGACAGGGAAACTCATCAACAGACTCTCTATCCTCTCTTTCAATCTAAATAGTTTATATTTGTTTCTAGTATAACAAAACAAGATAGGTTAGAAATCCTTTATTTTTAATACCAATCGCTCTTTTGATTTTTGAAAATCAATATATTTATCAATATGCTGCTTCTTCTACACATTTCTGTAGAACCCAGACTAGGACATAACTAATAATTAGGACTTTTTTGATTAATAAAAACGAAACTAGATAAGATACTTGAATCATGCACTCAAGGAGAATTCTTCCCCCGTCCTGGGCACTAATCTATTTTTAACGTCTAATTAGATCGGGTAATCATTCAAATTTAGAACAAAAGCTCGTTGCTCTTTTTTTCCTTATAAAAACTGAATTGAAGTCGGAAACCTCTATCCATTTATTCATTCGACCCCATTCGGATTCTGAATTCATTTCATTTTTTTTGAAATCCCAATTCGATCCAGTTAAAGTCAAAAAGTCAAAATGAAACATTGTCAGAATTCTCTATTCATACGACATGCTGTTTTTTCCAGTCATTCCTTTCAGGATCAGTCGTGGTCTTACAAAGTCTACCAAAGGTATGAATGAATCCCTTACTTCATTGAAATGTGTAAAAGATGCTAGCCGCACTTAAAAGCCGAGTACTCTACCGTTGAGTTAGCAACCCGAAGAACAAAAAATTGGCAATGTTGGGTTGGATAAAAAACTAAAGAGATAAAATTGAACAACACAATCAAAACATCAAAATAGTAAAAAACCCATCAGAATTTTCAATTCTTAAAGTTTCAATTCGGAAAGTAAAGTCAGAAAAATTTATGAAATTCCCATTTTTAAAAATTCAAAATCAACAAATAGAATATTTTGAAGATCAAAATAAACGAACGCAAAAATCTATTTTGACTGAAACCAAATAAAAAAAAAAAGCGAGTAAATGGATCCGTTTATCCACGATCGCATTATATTTGCTCAATATACTCTTGTCAATATATATAAAAGAAGACAGGGTAAAAAAGAGTGTTACGAAATTCAATTCAAAAAACAAGGGAGGGAGAGGGGGATCTACTAGAAAAACGTTAAAAAACGAAATTAAGAATTTCCCCCTTCTCCCTTTTTTTTATTTTTATTAATTGAATTTCTTACGAAATTTATAAAAAACCCCGGCCCTTTTGAAAATATCAAAAAGAGTTCCTGTAGGTTGAGCACCCTTTTCAAGAAAATATAAAATAGCAGGAATATTTAAATAGGTTTGACTGTTTATAGGATCATAAAAACCCATTTTACCCAGATCTTTGCCTTCTCTTCGAGATCGACCATCGATTGCAACAATTCGATAAACAGCTCATTGGGATAGATGTAGACGAATTCTAACTCCCCCCAGAAACGTATACGAGGTTTTCGCCTCGTACGGCTCGAGAAATTGCAGTAATGTCATATATACAAGGTTAAATAGATCCATAAAGAAATTTGAACTAAAACGAAATAAATAATAATATTATTTGATTTTATTGATTTATATATTTTCTTTTTTTTTAGTTTCTAGCAATATTTTTTTAGTTTCGCCGATCTCTCAATAGAAAAAAAAAAAAAACACACACATTTTTCTTCTCATAACTCAAGTTGGATAACTATGAAATAGCTCAAACGAAAATCAGAAAAGCCTATTCATTTTTTGAGTAGTCTCTAATCCATCTTTTTTTGTCCCCATTAAAACAAAACCAACTCGATTTTGAACCGTCGTTCTTAATCTAGTTGTCGAAACAATAACAAAAGAGGATTTTCTTGTTCCAAGATCCTTTATCTTTCCCGCGAATCATTAGGTTTAGACATTACTTTGGTGACTTAAAATTGCGTGAAACTGGCAGCAACATGCCCCTCCCTTTTTTTTGTCGATAAAACGATTCATAGAAAAGAGGAAAAAAATCACTATACTTACAAAGTTGTTAAAACGTATTAATTAGCACTAACCCTAGATTCCTTGCCCTTGAGAACAGAATCAATAGTTTCGACTCGAGCTACATCACGTACTACCTTACACTCCAATCCAAAAAAACCCAACGTCGGGTGTAAGAGAACAAAAGATGTCGAGCCAAGAGCACATTTATAATTCAAATGGTGGATATAAGAATCCACGAACGATCCTCTCTGGCAAGCCACACGTTGCTTTCTACCACATCGTTTCAAACGAAGTTTTACCATAACATTCCTCCGGGTTTGAATTGGTATGTAATTGATTCAATTATGGAATCACGAATAGTCATTTGTTCGTTCGTTACAGTTGTTCCACGGGAATATTCTGTTTTGCAATTTCTCGGACGGACTTGCTTTTTTTACGAAGTCTTAGCAAACAGAAAATCTCATATCAATTTGAGAATCTGAAATCGAACCAGAAAGATTCTAAAATCGAATAGAATATTAGGAATTCTAAAGTTTTGTTATTGAATCCACATTTCATCTTCAAAGGATCAAATACTTATAAAATAACAAAAAAAATGGAATGAAAATGAAATAGTTCTTTAAGTTAACTGAAAAAAATACCCACCATTTCGAGAGAATCAAACTAATGATCAAATAGACTCATCAAACTCAGCCATCCTTAAATTCAATCTCATTAATTACAGAAATAGAGACTGAAAAAAATAAAGTCTACTATTATTTTAGTTCAGATTGAAAAAGACAATAAGCAAAAATTCATGATTTTCTTTTACGAGTAGTTTCGGCTGACCGAACGGGTTAGGTTAAATAACGCTTAGTTAAATAAACTAAATTGAACTTAGAAATAAATAGAAATATAGGATATATGAATTACTTATTATTTTATTCCATACATTTTGATCCATTTTTAATTTTTGATATTTTTATCAAATATTTGATACTAAGGTTAAAAAAAATACATAATGTATAACTTTAACTTCTTCGATTCATTTCATCTGCGGAATTTCCTCGAATTCATATTAGAAACTATGTAGTGAAATGAGTGTGTTTGATTATTAACAGTTATCTATATGAATAATAGTTATATGAGAAGTTTCAACTAACTAATTTCTTTTATCTTACTTAATAATATTAACTCCTCTATACTAAGAGTATATATGGAATGAAGGGAGGGAGACAAAGAGGAGGTTCAATTTATTGTTAATTTGTTTGAAATTGATTTCAATTTCTTGAAATCTATAGTTCCTATGTTATCCAAATGACAACTTGATTCAGATCCATTTATGACAATTTTTCATTATTCTCAAAATATCGAGATTCTCTCTTTCTAGAATCTCTAGATAGAAAAAGGTATTCCCTGGGACGGAAGGATTCGAACCTCCGAATAGCGGGACCAAAACCCGTTGCCTTACCACTTGGCTACGCCCCATTTGTCAGTCTGTTCAATCAATACTAATAAACATTAGTCTTAGTACTAGTTGTTCGTCAATTCCAATCAAAAAATCGATTGTTCCTAGGATTTTGGACGTAGAGCTAGCGGCAAAAATGCCTTTATTGATCATTAGATCAAATTGAATTAAAATATTGTCTAAAAATACGATTTCTTCTCTTCTGCTTTCTCTTTTATTTTGAAAATCAAACGGTTTATAATTGGGTGAGTTTTCAAAAAAGGATTTTTTTTTTTTTAGTTTTCTTTGTGTGTTTTAACAGATATCTACTAAAACTCAATCAAAATTAAATTATCTCCAAGTTCAATACAGGAACATAATATTTATTATGCTTAATATCTTTAGTTTTATCTACTTCTGTTTTCATTTCAACTTTTATTTGAATTCAAATCATTTTTTAGTAGTGAAATTGCCAGAGGCCTACGCTTTTTTGAATCCTATCGTAGATATTATGCCAGTAATACCCCTTCTGTTTTTTCTATTAGCCTTTGTTTGGCAAGCTGCTGTAAGTTTTCGATAAAATGTTGAGTAATGTACTAGACATTATTTATGCAAAAAAGTTTATCGAATAATTATTCGATAAACTTTAGAATATGAACCCTCGATTCAAACAATTGATAATTGGAATTCGTTTCTTCTCATTGTTATTCTTTTTACAAACGTTGCTTTTGAATTTATTTCATTCTTTGATTTAGTGAAACCCCCCTTTCAGCCCCCCCAATAGGAGGTAGGAAAGGATGGAGATAGGAAAGAATTTTTTTTAATCAACCGACTCTTATTGCAAATAGATTTTATTGTTAAGTTCTTTTTCTAGAAACCGTTTTGTTTAGTGGTGTCGAAATAGGATATGGGATAGAAAAAAGGATAATCTATTCTCTCTCTTTTTTTTTTCAAAAAATGATTTTGGAGATTGTGTAATGCTTACTCTCAAACTTTTTGTTTACACAGTAGTGATATTCTTTGTTTCTCTATTTATCTTTGGATTCTTATCCAATGATCCAGGACGGAATCCTGGACGTGACGAATAAAAGAAGGACTTGACTTTATTGTCCATTTTTGAATTCCAAAAAAAGATCAAATATGAATTCACCAACAAAAACGGAAAGAGAGGGATTCGAACCCTCGGTACGAAAAACTCATACAACGGATTAGCAATCCGACGCTTTAGTCCACTCAGCCATCTCTCCCAATTTTCAATTTTGAATCTTACTTTTGAAAAGTAAGATAGAAAAAAAACTCCGTATGTCTATGTCTCGTTATCTTTACTTTATTAAAATTCGATTTTAGATTAGAATTCTAATCATATTAGATAAAATCCATTATATATATTATATATTGAAAACTAAAGAGTCGAAAGAATTCTTTCAAAAAACGAAAGAAACTCAAAAATATTTCTCTTCGGGCGAAATATATTATTTATTTTCTTATCCTGGCTAGGTACGCACCAAGCCAGGACTTTGTTTGGCCCAAATCATATATATTTATATTCAAAAAAATATATTTACCAAAATTGACAATATAGGGACCATTTTTCTTCGAGTCTATATTCAGAATAAAAGTTTCATTTTTTTTTTTATTCTTCTATTTCTAGTGATATTGAATTATTGACTTCTATTTTCTTTTTTCCTGATTATAGAATTAATATATTAATTAATATATTATCGAATTAATTATCGAATTCCTAATCATAGAATTAGATTAGTAATATTCTTTATTTTCTTCCTTTCTTCTTCCCCCTCCTTTTACTCTTAGAGGTACTGTAACTTGTTATGGAGTTATTAATAATTAGGAGTCCTTTTTAACTCATTTTTCACTCAATTTATTGAAATAAGTCTAATAAAAAAACGAAAACAGACATAAGCTATCATTTTCATTATGATTTTCGGATTCTATGCTCTTATTCGGATTCTGATTACATCTGATTACGTTCTTTTCTTAGTCGACAAAAGATTTAGTTCTGAACAATAATAGCATTGTAGCGGGTATAGTTTAGTGGTAAAAGTGTGATTCGTTTTAGTAATCCCTTTTAGAGTTAAGGGGTCCCTCGGATTTACTGCATATTCCGAACTAAAACTTTTTTTCTTAAAAGGATTCAATCCTTTCCTTTATCGACGAATTCAATAAGAAGTAGTTGAGGAAGAATCGAAATTCTCGTGATTTGAGTCCAAGGTTCAAATTTTTGATAAATTTTCAAAATTGGATTATCAAATAGCGAAACATAATTTGTTTTATTGGATCAAGATTCCAAATGACTATACGTATGGATAAAGGATCCATGGATAAAGATAGAAAAGTGTAGTTCGAATCGTAACTAAATCTTCAATCTTTGCGTATTCTTTTTCGATATTCTAGAACGAGAAAGAAGAGAGATTAAAGCAAAATAGCTTATCTAGTAAATAAGGATGTCTTTAGTTTCCGAAGGACATTAACCTTTTTTTAGTTTTAGCTCGGTAGAAAGAAAAAAACTTTTCCTAAGGATTCTATTACATTACATCAAATAGAAATAGAGAACGAAGTAACTACGAGAATATTGCTGGAATACCCAATTCTATATTCCAGAGAGAAGAGGGGATTGTCTAGAAAGCCGAATCTCTTTGAATGCATTCAAAGAGACAGCTGACATAGATGTTATGGTTCAACAATTTTTTGATTTCATTTCGATCGTATTTCAATCTTAATAGTTATTCAGACATCCATAAAGGAGCCGAATGAAAGCAAAATTTCATGTTCGGTTTTGAATTAGAGACGTTAATAATGATGAATCAACGTCTACTATAACCCCTAGCCTTCCAAGCTAACGATGCGGGTTCGATTCCCGCTACCCGCTCATTAGAATGATATAGTATTCTATAGTAAAAGAATATTTTACTAAAATAAGATATATCATTAATCTTATATTCTATTATCATATAAGAATATTTTTCTCTTAAGAGTGTATCTTTACCATTGAATAGAGAGTTATGTAGATTCTACCCCTATAGATATCATCTTGTTAAGAACACCAAACACGAAGTCAAAAAGCAAGAAACA